GGCTCTCCGAAAATGGCAGACGGTTCTGATTAAACGGTTCTTAAGAAGAACCGTCCGGATCTCGCTAGGAAACGCGGATCCTATTTGATTTTCACTGTCTTACTTAAGTCTCGGCTCACCCTTCGCCCGCCCGAATTCGTAGAGATGGGAAGTGGCTAGAGCAGGGGTTTCGGCCGGTTCTACCTACTATTGGATTTGAACCAATGACTCTCGCCGTATGAAAGCGATACTCTAACCACTGAGTCAAGTAGGTAAAGCTGAGTCAAGTCAGAGAAAATAGACCCCTATAAAAGAAAGCCGCGTAACCAGAGTTCCCCTTATTATACAAGAAGGGCGGGGCGCTAAGAAAGATAAAACGTTATCACTATACGAAATAAGAGCACGCTAAGATCAACCACTTATGCAGGGACCAACACCAGTAGAAGTAGACCTAAGTGGTTGATCCGGTTCACTAAGGAGCAGGAGAGGCAAAACCGCTGGGGCAAAGGTGGTGAGGGTATCTGAGTCAGCATAGCCAATAGCGTAGCCAGAAGCACGAGTAAGATCATTCATTAGTAGATACAGTTATTTATATTGATCCATCGCCAGTGGCGTGAAAAGCATATCCTTTTACAGGTAAAGATCCAGATGGAGTGCTTGAAGTAGATCCAGTTGATTTGGCTTATGTACCGGCACCATCAATAGCTTATCCATCACCGTCTTGCCCAACTTCCAGGTTGGTAGCCAGTAGCGGCACTAGTGCTTTCTTTATTTAAAAAACCGATGAAGCATACGTTGATCCAGCAACAACCAACCGAACGAGTGTACGATCGAATACAGAACCAGCTTTTGTAGTCGTAGGTTAAGTTCTCCTCTAAAAGAGCCTAGTGCAGGAACTTTAGTAGGTCCATTTCCGGTAGTCAATGTAGGGGCTGGTGTAGAAATCGCAACCGAAGAATATCAATTAAGAGAAAACAACTAGCATTAGACCCAAAGGGAATGTCAATGAGTATAACAATCTTCTTTTCTGAGGGCGAGCAGATGGCATACACTCTTGATGAGCCTTTTGTCAGTCTTTTCTTTCGCTTGACCAGTAAGACCAGGGAAAGAAAGCCTTAGTAAAAGAAGAAAAAGAGGAAACCTCTAGTTGAGAAGTTAACTGCTTTCCTTACCTATTCCTTCAATGTTTTATTGAAGCTTGATAGAGCACAGGAGCTTAGTAGGTAACGAGTAGCTGTTCTTTCAAGCACTAGCCCTTCTTTCTAGCCGTTCAAGCAGGGCAATTGGTAGGCGGCATAGTGATAGGTTTCAAGATGAATAAGCAGGTGGGGGACGACCAATGAGTCCTCCCTGATCAAGTTCCCAGAGGGAATCCCCTGAGTACATACTCTTGTTTGGTGTGAACTTTAGCAATACAGCTTGTTTTCCGCACCTATGAGTCTGATTGCTTTATCAATCGCCTTATCTTTTTTATTCTTTTTAACCTGACTGTCAGGCTAAATGTTTTCATTTTGGCACGTCGAAAGTAGAGCAGCTGAGCTTCCTTTGTATCAGACAAGGCAATTCCCCTTCCGGTGTTGATACTTTGAAAGAAAGAGTCCCAGATTGGTTAGCAGCTTCTCAGCTTTGAGGAACTCCAGTCGTGTGATTTCCCCCATCTAGTTTTTGAAAGGTTACTTCAAGCGATGTTACCGCCTTTCCTTATTCTCGAATAAATTCTCAATTTTCGAGGGATGCGCTCAATCAGAGATTCCTTTCTCCGGTAAGAGACCTAAAGTTTAGCAAGCCGGCACCCAGCAGGTAGGTAGATATTTAAGGAGGTAGTGAATCTACTTCGTCCGCATTGAGCTCCCCTCCGAGCCCATCTTCCAGTTGGAAAGAGTGAGAGTGCGTGGGATCGTGTGATCTATTCTCCAAAATGGGATCTCCGACTGGTAAGCAGGAAGGTGTAACCGCGACGTCTTCCTAAAAGCATAAAGTGAGAGGCATAAGCTTTCCCTTTCTGAGAGCTTTATAGCATTTCTTTTTTTCGAGTAAGGAGAGAGGCGGGAAGAGTAGTTGAGCTTGAAGACTAAGAATGAGATAAAAGGGTGAAGAAAAGGAATGCTACAGAGACCAGAGGGAACCTATCCTATCAACTTCGAATTCTATGATTCCCAGTTCGTCCTTTTCTCGTTCTGAACTCCACTGTTTGGATTGGAGGAAGGGCTGAAGGAAAGATTGCCTTGTCCGACTATTCTTCTTGGTTGTGACCGACCCCGCGATGAGTCTTTACTTATCCGAAAATGCGCTATATAAAATTATTTTATATACCCACGTGGGATCCTCCCTGAAACTCTTGCCTACCATAGTGGCTTAGACGACGCCACACTTTCCTAATAAGCTTTCTAGCTCCATATTGGGAACCCTGAAGTTACCTAACTCTCCCAAGGCCAAGAAGATAAGTGCTTACCCACTGGAAGACAAGAAGAGCTAGCATCTCTCTTTCCTAAGGCCTCAGGCATAAGGCAAAAGACGCCGGTGGACTCAACACTTTGCTTCAGAAGATGCTCTTTACAAAGCGAAGTACTCTTCACCAAGGTACCCTCACTCGAGTACGCAAACTCACCGGCTTCGGTCTCTTGATCAACCCTTTCATCAAGTGATGTTCCAGCCTCTCTTCATGTACACTGGCTAACAATATTGGACGATTGGTTTTTCGAGAACGAGAATGGGTTGAATTGATAATTTTCTACTAAAGCTTTTAAGCTTCGGTTTAGCAGTCCGCCAAGCAGTCCAACTATGGGAGGATCCTTTATGCTACTCTTTTCAGTAGTACGCCTAGAAGAACCAATATGTTTTTCCTAAGTCCCTAAGCTAAGAGTGAAAAGGTACTGATACAAACATCTTAGCCTTTCAAAAGAGATGTGCGAACGCTAGTCCTGACTTTAGTAGTAATCAATAGAAAGAGCTAGACGGTACAACACAAACATAAAGTCATGCTTAGATTCACTCTGGTATACGCTCCAAAGCCAAGCTTTACGAAAGAAAGAGTCCAGAGATCGGAAGGAAATTTATATGCCTCACACAGGCAACTCCGATAGGCTCAGCAGATAAGGCGGGATTTCAAGAAGAGAACGGCAATTCCTATCATCAAGAAACTAGGGCTTCGGCTCCATCAATGAATTAGTTTCCCCTAGAATTGCTATTCTTAAAAACCTCAAAGAGCATTCTTCAAAGCGGGGTCCGCGGCGATACTAATCCTTCTTACTAAAGCATAAAGATCATTCAAATGTGAAGGGATCGGCGTAGAACTAAACCTCGAGCCTCGTGCGTATAAAATAAGGAAACGAAACAACTACTTTTAAGAATTAGCTTCGGATGCAGGTGCGTATGAATAGTGAAAGAGTAAGGAAGTTCTACGGGAAAAGACTCCTTGGTATGAAAGCTGGTAGTGAATTTCACTCTGTACCGAGACGGTATACCCAAGTGGATCTATATGTGTACCAACCATCTATCTGAAAATGGAAATTCGAGATTGTCTGATCGAGAATAGGAATCAGAATGCCTTCGTGCTTAAGGGTGGGAAACAAGTATCTTTCCCTCCTTCTCTCACCCGGAGAACATAGGCTATTCTCTTAATAGAACCTATCAATGCGCTATTCTTCGGACAAGAACTCGGTTCAACAGCCAATGCCTTATTCCTCTTCCCTCATGGGAAGATAGCTCCAAACAGCAGGATAGGGTGTCTGGTTCAAGTGGACAATTCAATCAATCTGACATTAAATCTTCTTAACCTAAAAAGCCAACTCGAGGGTTTAAAGTAGTGACGATTGCCTATCAATAGAATTCCCCTCTTCGGGCAAGCAAGAGAGGAGAAGGGCACTCACCCTATCCATCCCATCGATCCATCCAGTGGAAATACGAGGCTTCCCCTATCACAAAGCTTCTGGGAGAGAATAGAGTAAAGCTAGCTACCGTCTAGCCTCCTTAACTCTTTCGCGTTAAGCGTACATCTTTAGACTAAAAAGGACAGTTCCGCTTCTCTTTCGCCGTTAGAACTAGAACACATCATGGGAAGAAAAGAAGGTTCTGGTCATACTTGCTCGCAACAGGTGCTTCTTTCTTTCCCGCTACCTGAAATCAAATTTGATGCTCTCTCTCCTGCCCCAGTACCGTTACTGGCTTTCTTCGGTTCCTTTTCTGGTTCGGGTGCAGCTCCACTGAAATATTCCTTCCTTCACTTTCAGGTTTACCTAGAAGTAAAAGTAATGATCCCGTCCCTTCAACTAGAAGTTCTAGTCCTAAGGCGCAATCGGAGCACTAAGCCCTTGATACTGCTTTACTCCTAAAATTTGTTAGATCTCCTTCCCCTAGTCCTACTCCTGATGGTTATTTCGGATTCTGTGCCTGGGTGGTATCTTATAACTACTGACTCCTCGGGCATTAACGTTGTAACTTCCTTTATTTTAAAAAAAGGGATCTGTGTCACTATGTGGAATTGGAATCGGATCTAACATGTCCGCACCTTCCCCAGCTTGAAGTAAAGTTTCAGTTCACCCTTCTTGAACAACCTACTCATGTGCAGTGGATTCTCTTCCTACTCGTCGCAAACAGAAGGCATATTAGAGCTCATTACCTTTCTTGCAGGGGATTCGTTCACAGCGGATGAAGTAATAACATTGTCAAATTCTTACTTAAAACCTTCTTGCTAACACCGGATAAGGCGCAAACAGCGGATAGTGCGCATCTATCTCATATCTTTTAATTTGTGATTAAAAAGTATCTCTTCCTTCAGTCCTTTGAAACTATGTAAACTGGCTGAGTTAGATCCATTAGGTTCTTTCATTGGTATAGGATCTGATCGGTTAGGTTCAGAAAAAGAATGAACAAAATAAGAGAAGAGCAGCTTAATTACTCAAAAATTCATGGATCAATAAAATAGTATTTTTTCTATATTTTTTTACGGAGAGAGTAAACCGCTTCTGGACTAGCTGGAAATCAATATCTAGATGGGATCCCGCCCCTCCCTTTTTCTTTCCTGAGATTGAACTCAATCAAGTGAATTGGTTCATCACTACGGTCAGACTATCGAAGACGGTTGTCATTCGACAGAAGGACGAGTTTGCATCCTCTTTCCCGTACCGCCATCGTAGAAGCCTGCAAGCAAGGTTTCGATCGCTTTTGAGATTGAAGCTTGGTGAAAGCGAATGCTTTCTCCTCACTAGGAAGATCGGTTTATTCCAGAAATCTATGGTTCTTTTGTCGTGTCCCTCAAGAAAAAGACAATCGTTACGCCAGGGAATATCTAGCTTTTCTCTTTCTAAACCGGCATGCATGGAACAAGATATACGGATCCCCTCCCCCCTTCCTCTAACGAGGTAAGCAAATCGTTTTTGACCTCTCTCGAATCTGTCCTAGCTCCCCTTGAACCTCTCCCTCTCCAACACAGTTGAGTACTTCGAAAAAGGGTGCTTTGATAGAGGCTCAACCGATAGGGATCAATCCACATCATTTCTCGGGCAGTTGATTGACTAGTTCCTGCATCTCGGAGTTGAGGGAGCTAGCCCCGACTCTCTCCTGAGTCTTTCTTCTGAGTACTCTGGGAGAATACTTCGGGCCTCTCACCATGAAGTAAGGATAAGATCTCTCTAAAGACCATGGGCGAGATAGTGTTCCATTTTGGAAGGTAAGGGGCTCCAATTCTCTCTTCTACGCGAATTCATAGGCGAATAAGACTAATCTCTTTAGTACAAGTAAATAGGTGAGATATTTTCTTTGAGGAAAAGACAACTCAATCGGTTCACTTTATCAAGGTCTGGTACTCAAGATCCAATCCATGTGAAAACGAAGTCTCATAGTAAAAAGGAGAGTGTGATCCTTAATGCGGACCACCTTGACTTATGATTCAGTGTCCCTAAGAATAATTTCCCTTCCTGTGTAGGTAGACTCCAAATGTTACGGAATCGAACCTCGAACTCAATGTCTAACCGAGAATAAATAGAATGAAACCTGTGAACAATAAGGTCGAGTGATTCCCCTAACCCTCCACTCATAGCTTCTCGGTCCTGTAATCGAGATCTTTCTTTCGTTGTTGCAGGAGCTGTAGTCATTAGTTTTTTAGTCACATGCGAAAGCTTGTAGTAATCTCGTAGTCTTTCCCAGCCGTGCCCCAATAAGCAGTTTCAGCAAAGCGGGTTCAAGCAGACGAAGAAAGCTATGTAGATAGATCTTGTCTAAGGGAAGGATTCAATCGTACAGTCCGTAATGAGAGATTCAGGTGGTTTTAGTATCTACATCTACGCCTGATGTGAACCACAAGTATGAATAGGAATCCATACGCAGCTTTAGGTATTAGTGTACCCACACCCTCATAGGGGGAAGCCCCTTATCCTTATAGGCATAGACATCGAGAGGGGAGTACTTCATCGGCATAGGCAGCATCCCTTTTTTCAAGGTTGAATATGCCTGTACCCTTTCCCACTTCCGGGAAAACGCTCTTCCTCTTAGAAAATAGGGAAGAGCCGCTTTGAAGCTAATAAAAGCCTTTCTCAAACTGGGGGGGGATACTTTCGAACGAAGAAAACACAATTTCAGACAAAACAATGCCAATAGAAAGAGTGAGACATCTGGAAGCAGTCAAGATAGAATTATCGAAATGAGGAGGATGGGCCCTTTTGCCCAACTCCGTAATTCCATTCTTTTTAGTCTTTAACCAATAAACTATTTACGTATGTAGAATAGGTTGTTCTTTCATAGTCATTCTTTCATCGAACTTGGTGTTCTTATTGATCTTCGGATTCAATACTTGTCAAACTAAAATCAAACTTGAAGGAGTTGGTCATCGTCCATTCAACTATAGAAGCGGAGCTAAACTAGTAGGTGACGAGGGGTTTTAATTCTAAGAACCTCCTTCGAATTACAGAACTGGAGGGGGTCTCACAGGCATCTCTCTTCGAGCGGCAGTGCAAGCTCGGATGGTGTTAGCGCTGGCAGAAGGTCCGAAGATTCATTTCAAAATGAATGTAAGAGCAGTTAGTCCGCATGTCCCTAACTACCTTGTTCCTGATTGGATTGCTTTCTTAGTGTGGCATCTTTTTGTTCGCTGTCCACTAGTGAGATTATCATCTATAAATGTAGATAGAGAACTAAGCCTACGTAACGCTATGGGAACAGCTTTTTTTGTCCGCTTTCAGCTATGCTATATAGATGCGCTACCTTGTTAAATAAAACATCATATGTAAGTAAGTAGCATCTAGAATCGAATCCAGAGCAGCTAAGAAAAAAAATCGAGTAGCTTGCGGGCCGGTCGTCAGTTCAGACTAGCTGGTCAGTGGGGGTAAGAGAGTGTTCCGTTAGTGTTCTCACAGTCTCAGTGCGACCTTGCTTGGTCAACAAGAGGATAAAAATAATTTAAATAAGTCGAATTAGCCCTATTAGCAAAGGGGCCCCTCTCTGATCAGGAAGGAAACGAAAGAATCTCAATGAAAAATCTAGTTCGATGGCTGTTCTCCACTAACCACAAGGATATAGGGACTCTATATTTCATCTTCGGTGCCATTGCTGGAGTGATGGGCACATGCTTTTCAGTACTGATTCGTATGGAATTAGCACGACCCGGCGATCAAATTCTTGGTGGAAATCATCAACTTTATAATGTTTTAATAACGGCTCACGCTTTTTTAATGATCTTTTTTATGGTTATGCCGGCGATGATAGGTGGATTTGGGAATTGGTTTGTTCCGATTCTGATAGGTGCACCTGACATGGCATTTCCGCGATTAAATAATATTTCATTCTGGTTGTTGCCACCAAGTCTCTTGCTCCTATTAAGCTCAGCCTTAGTAGAAGTGGGTAGCGGCACTGGGTGGACGGTCTATCCGCCCTTAAGTGGTATTACCAGCCATTCTGGAGGAGCAGTGGATTTAGCAATTTTTAGTCTTCATCTATCTGGTATTTCATCCATTTTAGGTTCTATCAATTTTATAACAACTATCTTCAACATGCGTGGACCTGGAATGACTATGCATAGATTACCCTTATTTGTGTGGTCCGTTCTAGTGACAGCATTCCTACTTTTATTATCACTTCCGGTACTGGCGGGGGCAATTACCATGTTATTAACCGATCGAAACTTTAATACAACCTTTTTTGATCCCGCTGGAGGGGGAGACCCCATCTTATACCAGCATCTTTTTTGGTTCTTTGGTCATCCAGAGGTGTATATTCTCATTCTGCCTGGATTCGGTATTATAAGTCATATCGTTTCTACTTTTTCGGGAAAACCGGTCTTCGGGTATCTAGGCATGGTTTATGCCATGATCAGTATAGGTGTTCTTGGATTTCTTGTTTGGGCTCATCATATGTTTACCGTGGGCTTAGATGTTGATACCCGTGCCTACTTTACCGCAGCTACCATGATCATAGCTGTCCCCACTGGAATCAAAATCTTTAGTTGGATCGCTACCATGTGGGGGGGTTCGATACAATACAAAACACCCATGTTATTTGCTGTAGGGTTCATCTTTTTGTTCACCATAGGAGGACTCACTGGAATAGTCCTGGCAAATTCTGGGCTAGACATTGCTCTACATGATACTTATTATGTGGTTGCACATTTCCATTATGTACTTTCCATGGGAGCTGTTTTTGCTTTATTTGCAGGATTTTACTATTGGGTGGGTAAAATATTTGGTCGGACATACCCGGAAACTTTAGGTCAAATCCATTTTTGGATCACTTTTTTCGGGGTTAATCTTACCTTCTTTCCCATGCATTTTTTAGGGCTTTCGGGTATGCCACGTCGCATTCCAGATTATCCAGATGCTTACGCTGGATGGAATGCCCTTAGCAGTTTTGGCTCTTATATATCCGTAGTTGGGATTTTTTCTTTCTTCGTGGTCGTCACAATAACCTTAAGCAGTGGAAAGAAAAAAAGATGTGCTCCAAGTCCTTGGGCTGTTGAACAGAATTCAACCACACTGGAATGGATGGTACAAAGTCCTCCAGCTTTTCATACTTTTGGAGAACTTCCAGCTATCAAGGAGACGAACAGCAAAAAAAACTAATGATGGCTAGAAAGAAGAATAAAACAAAATGGAAAATCAACAAATAGTGGTTTATGGTAATCCAACACCTAGTGATTTACTATTTATGGATAGTGCTCTTTTTTCGTTCCCTGCATCCACAGCCTCTTCGACCCTTTCTTCAACTGTTTCGGACGCGGAAAGCGCTCCGCCTGAATTAGACCTATTATTTCATGAAATCTGCGTTGGTTCTACTCTAAAATAAAAAATTTCCACCGGAGTGGAGCATACCCGAGCTTATTCAGGCTCTAATGGGAAACGAAGCTGTTAAAATCCCAGGGTATCTCCAAGATATCTATTATGATATTTTGTTACGGGGAGCAACTAGTTGGTTTTTCCTTTGTAATTTTATAGATTTAATACACTCTAGGATTTACTAGAGTATAGCACCTTAGTATGAAGTGTCTGAGATGGGTGGAAGGATATAGTCCGCTTTCTTTCCTTACTCTCATAACGGAGGGCCCACGTGAAAAAGATTGGGCTCACAGAATACTTCAGGGCTGGAGTGAAGAGCCACAAAAGCACCTGTCAGGAACTGTAAAAAAAGGACCGAGAACTACATACGGTCTGAGACTCACTTCCTTGAAAAGAGGGAGACGAGTTATGTAGGCTGTGGCCGAAATGTAAGGGTTGCTCGACCAAAGCCGGTAAAAGAATCGATTATATGCATTGCCAGAAGACCGATGAGACTTACCAGAAGTGAAGTACAGAAGAGCAGGAAATTTCATATTTTGAATAAAAAACTTAAGATGTTCATCCCCAAGCCTAGCCTACTCTACATTATCATATGGTTTCGCGGGCACGTCCAACCCCACTTGCCAGTTAAAAGTATAAAAGCCGGTAAATAAGACAGATCCGGATCCTAGTGCTTTCGAGATGGTTCGATCGCTAACAAAGACAAGCATGGGTCCCAACAAGCAACTCCAAGAGCTCAAGCCTAAAGCCTTAGTAACGCGCATCCTCATTGCTCGCGTAAAGCAAGCGTAGGCTCGAAGGCCGAAGCGCGCTAGTGCTCGTTGCATTTCCATCCTACTCGGGTAAAGTATTCCGCTCGTTTGCTGTCAGGAATTAAGTAGAGTGGCCGGTCGTTGAAAGAAGCAAGCCTATAGCCTTGGAAGGTGCGAAGGAAATCCCAGAAAAGTATCAATGCTATCTACCAAGGGGAAAGTTTCGATTGCTCTTCGCTAAAGAGTGAATGTGACCACTTCGAGCTCGAGTACTTCGTACCGATCCCATCTAGGTGTGTTGATTGATAGGGGCAAAGGATGAAAACGGAAAGGGACAGTCAATTTCCTGTTGGAAATCCAATCATTAGAACACCACGAAGACTATGGTATAGGGGAGTTCTTCCGGTTGAACTACAAGAAGACTATGGGAAAGAGAAGCATTCCTACCGAACAAAGAAAATGAGACCATGTTAGATCATTAAATAAAGTTTTAGCCGGGGCAAAAAAAGAGCCTCAATGCCATTTTTTCCGGGTCTCTTTCTGGTACTACTCTGTCTTACCTTGTTCTTGAGCGGCTCTTTCCCATCGAAGTCCTTGTTGGTGCTATTCGGGCGGATTCAACTTCGAGCTAGGCTTTGCTGACTTGAAGCGTGGAAGTAGTAAGCTGACAAGCAGAGCTCTACTGAACCTACTTTATAAATGCAATCGCCGGATGATTTCCCATCTCCTGAGAAATATCCTCAGTGAGGTGGACTTTATCCATACCGTACTGGCAGGTACGATGAGCTTTCTTTCATCGGACTAATGTATCTACAACTACATCCCCGATCGGTATGTTATAGAAAGGGAAAGGAAGGCCTATCTCCAGAGTCGAAGACAGGATCTCTTGCTACCTTCTCTCTCCGAGTGAGCGGGATGGCTATATGCTTAACACATGCAAGTCGAGTCTTCTTATTAACGATTGCCCTCTTTCTCGATACCTCTTTAGTTGACGACCTAGTAAAGCACGTACATACAAGAGGTTTATTCCTAGGCGTAGGGGTGAAGGAAGCTAAGCCAGGGAAGCCCTATTCCTAACGGGATCAGCCCTACGCTTGCTTTCACTCGCCGTTGCTGCCTGCAATGACCGCTATTAAAGCAAGAAAGAAGTTCCCAAATCGGTATCTGAAATGGAGCCAACAATCAAACTTTCATTTTCGTCAGAGATGATCGAGCAATCAGCTCCATGGTTCTAAAGATGTTGACAAGTCTTGCTATGTTGATGTTAGTACGCCCGGTTCACCAGGTTCTACCACTGCAGGGCCCAGTTTCCATCCTCCCTTGACTAAAGTCGTCCAAGGGACAGGATCCCAGGCTTAAAAAAGCGGATTTGGTCTATGAAGCGGTGGTTATACTTTTTTATGGCTCCGCATGGGGTAACGCGGAAGCCCCACTCTCCTAACGGTCGAATAGTTTGGAAAAATGATGAAAAAAAGATATCACTCCTGAGAAAGCATTCGCAATTCGATTCAGTCATGCGAATATAGCGCTTAGCAGCAATTGAATTAAAATAAAACGACGATTTAACTCGAAAAGGACATTTGAAACCGAAAGACTTTCTATCTCATATACCGAAAAAGTATTTACATTTATAAAAAAGGCTCAGTAAATTAAAAAAAGAAATGGGACCAGGGTGAAAGGAGCTTTAAAGAGGGGATGCAAAGCTGGGCTGAGTCCAAGGCAAGCAATGCAAAGCTAGACGAACCCAGACAAAGTAAAGCGTACTCAAAACAAGCATAAGCAAGCACAGTTAGCGGGGGTATATGGGAGGAAGCCAGTCTGAAGTAACTCCAATTGCTCCTTCGCATCACTAAGGAAAATCTTTACTCACACATACCGCAGTGTATTGTTGTCAACTCACATAGTCGCACCTACCAGCAACAAGACGACTACTCCTACCCTGCGGCGATATCTCTTGAATCCCCGAAAGGGCAATCCGTCTCCCCTTGAATGATTGCCACGCTTAAGGCTACAGCCGTGGACTACGCTCTCGTGAGACCCCTCTATTTTACTAACATTAACATACCCCCCCTTTGATTAGCCAGTTTAAAAGAGGGAGAAGAGCAGGATCAGACTTCCTTGGGAATGAAAGTGGATAGGCGAAGACTTCTTCCTTCAAAGCTTGAAGCATCAGATTCGTTCACCCGGGTCGCTTCCTATTTTCTAGCTGGACACTTTGATCGAAAGCTGTAGAAAGCTATGGTCGAAGAGGCAGTAGACAAAGATCTTTCTAAAGACCTTCCTACCGGAGGAACTTTTCAAAAGTCTCCAGAGGAAAAGACCAGTAAAGACCAAGGAAGTGAGCGGAGAAGACCCGTTTCCATTTACTTTGGGGAAAGAAGGCCAACCCCTTTGGACTGTGGGATGGTTGGTGTTAATCCTGACATATGCCTTTGGCCGAAAAGCAGACTAGTGTGGAGTGGAGGATGATCCTCTGGATAACGGTACTCCTCCTCTGGCAGTAATCTGTGCGGAGACAGTGCAGGAAGCCGAGCCTGCTAGGATGGTCGAAAGGTGGTCCTACGGTGACCATTCTGAAGGGAGACAGCCCTATCACCCAGAGACCACCCACTGGACCAATCCCTAAAGTCATCTTTGAAAAGCCTCCAGACGAGATCTTTATCAAACCATTGTACATCCGAGTCCACATGGATGGGGTGCCTCTATCAAGGGTATTGGTGGATAATGGTGCAGCCGTCAATATTCTCCCCATTCGGAAGCTTGAGGAAGGATAGAGGAAGAGGGAAAGTACTCCTACAATACAACTAAGCAGCCAAATTTTTACTATGTTCTAGTTCAAATAAGAAGCCATCTTCTTCCCGATCCGAATGAATTAGCGAATTTCAGCCCTTCTTTTATTGATATTACTGGTAGTCTACTAAGCCCTTGCTTATGTGGGCGCTTCTTGCTTCTGATGCTTCTGCTCTAGCCTTACCTAAAATTGGTAGAAAAGAACTCCAGGTGGAAAAGCGCGTACAGATTTACTCCCCAACCAAGGGCATTCTAAATTATCGCTTCACTAAGTTGGGGTGCCTGTACTCCATTCTTTCGGAATGGTATGTGGGCCTTCCTCAAGGAAACCCCTATGACTCAACCTTTGTTCTTGTTCAAATGCTTTCCCTTGGCTTCGGTGCCAGCTAGGACTGGTAGCATGCTTAATGGTAGCATGGTCTTCTCTTAGGTTTCTCTTGGATTCGGAATGGGAGCTGCACGTTAGCACTTTTTACTTTACTTTATTACTTTTCCGGCATAAGAGATGTCTTGTCTCTTTACTGTCCCGGTCCTCTCTCTTTGCTGTTTTAGCGGAATAAGCAGTCTTGGTGCTTTGGGCGTTGCACTAGTCTGACTGTGCTTTCCTAGCCAAAGGCTATTCTTGATCTGATCTTGCCAGGAAAGGAAGAAGGGCATCCAACAGACAGAGTGATGCTTCTGTCATATATTATAACATGATAGTCTATTATTTCATTTTTTAGGAATCCATATAAATGTTTGGCTTAGTGTTCGTATCATAAGAGGTTGTTTTCTTGCAATTGAATCAAAAGGAACTGTTCTTACCTCAAAGGGAGTGCAGCCAGCCTATCCATCATAAAATAATATAGGAAAGTAAGCCCTCTCCCTTGTAAACTCCGAACGAATGCTTAGTTAGCCGTGAATGAGAACTCTTGTTGCTTGTTGGCAGGTAGCTCCATGTAAGGTTAGCTCGAAAGCGAGTTCTTACTCTTTGACCTGAGGGGAAGAAAGATTACCTGGGGTGAGGTTTACCTTCTTTCTGCGGCACGGCTATTAGTCTTATTAGAGTCAGTAGCTGGGAATCTCTTCTTCTTAGCGTAGCGGTGTGACTGTGACTTTATTCTTGAAAAGACTGCTTTCCTTTGAAGGCATAGCTAAACTTTCTCAAATGCGGTCTTTCCTCTTGATGCGGTAGAAGAGGTCTAGTCTAGGTCAGTGCTTTCTTTTGCTAGAGAATATGGCATAACCGATGCAGTTAGCTCAAAAGGGAGTTAAGTAACTTCCGGATCCGGATTCAATGATTGTTGAGTGAACGAAGCCAAGTCAGTAGCCGGCTTTCGAGATGCGAAACCTTAAGTGGCCAAGAAAGGGATGAGTGCCGCTTCACTGATTTAGGACTGAAAGAAGGCGGAACATGGATCCGTACGGGGAGAAGAGAATCTAGGCTCTCTAAACTAGACCGATTGGACAGCTTTCAAAGGCTTGATTGCCCCTTGGGAGAAGTTGAATCAGTTTATTACTTCTATTTGAACTACTCCGAATTTATTGCACTCACAGAAGACCAATTCAACAAGTGCTAATGCAGTCGGTCACATCTTCTCTGTCAGAGACAGCAGCGGATAAAAGAGCAGCCTATTCGTCACCTTCAAGCTTTAAAGCCCGAGCTAGTCTTCTTACCGCCTACTTTCCAGGGAAGCCTAGTTACTTTGAAGCCTTTCTCTCTTCCCCGGGAAAGGGAGATTAGGGCTTCTTCCTTTTCTTTTGTTTTAAGCTAGCCAACCATGCCATGAACGGTCGACAAGAGTGCTGCTTCTGTCTTCCTCTATATCATGATACCGAAGCCAAGGTAATCAACGAAGGGCACGAGGTTTCCTCTTTTCCCTGGTCCCTAGCATTGAATGATTCTTTCCCTCGGCTGAACAACTATCTTTATCTTAATCAATCCCGGCTGCGCTAAAAGCACCTCGCGGCCCTATGCTTTTAAGTCTGATCTCTTAATTGGCCTAATCTAATTAAGGGTAGGCACCTCTTCTCAATTAAAAGAAGTGCTCACCGCACCTTGCTTTTTCAACGGAAGCTAGATTGCCACCTTCAAGGTCGAAAGTAAGAAGGTTATTCCCTTTGCTTGGCTACGAAACTAGGCATTTAAAAGCAATCCACCCAGGAAAGCGGTCGTCAAGCCAGATGCGGATTCAATTCTAACTGCTGCGCTTACGCCTTTTTATTAGACAACTCCTAGTGCCAAGCTAGCTAACTAACTAGGATTCGTGAAAACAGAAAGAAGAGCGTCAGACTCTAACGAATCTAATGTTACCCGCGTTGAAGCGAAAAGAAAGGCAGATTCCCTATCTAAGTTCATTTCTTCTTCAATCGATTCATCTCGGCCTTAGACTGCTACGGTTAGCTCTTGCCCCGCACCTGGACTGGCTATCTCTCAATCAATGTATTCACGCATCTCGAAAGAGTTAAAATAAAATTCCCCCCAGTGAAGACACTCTGGTTCGAAAGGGGCCGCTCTCTAGCTAGGATCTTATTTGCTATGTCCTCATTCCATCGGTGGAGAATCCGGTTCCTATCCCACTCGTCGGTTTCTCTATTTATGATTGAGCTAACTGACTTAAACCTTTCTTTCTACTGCGGTCGGGTGGGACCTAGATGGCTGGTGGATCAACGGTGAGCCGTTAAACCAGGGATCTATTCATAGTTTTTTGTAAGTTCCCGTTAAAATGAAGTAAGAGATCCCCTCAAGGACTATCGATTTGGCCGCCGCTATTGACCTCCAGTCGAAGGAGGCAGATGGTTTCACTCTAGCCGCTAGCGGCGATTCCTGTGGGAAGCACTTTTCTTTAATTACCTGAGCAGGCACTCTGGGTTAGTGACCAGTCTCCAGAGTAGCTTGTCCATAAAAGCCGGGTGGAGCTACAAATAGGAGGATGGAAAGGGAAGGGACCAAGCTCAGAGTAAGAGGCGAGTTGAGAGACAAAAGCTTGGATGTTGTGATTCCGCCTTTCCAGTAGCGAGTTAAACTCCGTGAATGGGCAGAACAGAAACAGAAAGGGTGTTCAAACCGGGTGTTGAGGAAACCTTCGTCAGGAGGTTTCTCTTTGAGGAATCGCCGTTCTTCGCTCAAAAGAATTCAGGAGACCTCTGTTCCCCTTTTTGCCTGTTTAATAGCTTGAGACAAGTACAATGAGGATCAGAACCGGACAACCCCCTTTAGTCAAGCCCAGTTTAAATGCCAGTCAGGAAGGCTCTCGGAAGGTTAGGAAGGACAGGGTTCTCCCTTCCCTTTGCTTTCAATCTTTCTTGTGCCACTCCAGCTTTCACTCAAGCCATTCTTTTCAATTAAACTTATTATCTCGAGCCGAAAATGGAGTATTCCTTGCCCCACACCCATGGAAATAACGATTAACAAAAGATTTTCTCGATGCGAAGAAGAGTCCCACTCCTATAATAGTTATCCACTCAGTCCACGCTTTGAATAGCCTTAGTTACTAGTTATAAATATCCCTTCATCTAACGAAGTCTTAAATAACTCATTGATAGTGGGCATCAAGTGATTGAAAGGAGGACGCCAAAAGATAAGGTCGGACACAAAGGAGCGTCTTCAATGAGACCAAGGGCAGTGAGGGCGATCGAAGTGAGAAAAGATGGCATATTTCTGAAACCGGGAGTGATTTTTTCACTTTCGAGCGTGATGTAGCTATATGTTATATTAAGCCCATCCATCCTATTCTCGAAGGAGAACTGGCCGATTATGTCACACTAGTCTTTTTGGCCTTATACCTCCTCCTTTTAACAAGAAGCATGGCAAATAATTATGGATGACACTCTTATTAAGGATAGAAAGAAGGGGCAGACCTGACGGAGGAAAAAAAGAACTACTGTGTCAAGCCGCTTGAAAAAAGAAAGTATCACTCCAAGAATTATCGGCTTTGAACCGGGGGTCCCTGTTCTATCCACTAACCATGTAAAAAAATGATGGGTAGAATGGCGCTGTAGGAACCGGTCGGATTCGAACCGACGAATAGAAGTTTTGCAGACTCATGCCTTAGCCACTTGGCTACGGTTCCCTATAAATTCTATGTCTTTCTTCCTTGTCCGACTTTGCTTCACAGGGCGAGACCAAGAATAACAGATGCCGGAATGCTTTGGGAGAAAGGACACAACAAGCAACGGAGTGAGCAACTTGATTGAGAAAGGGGCGCGTTAGCGCAGCCGTTTTCTTGCATTAGAACAAGTTGCGCGTTAGCGCTTTTCTTGCTGGGCTAGACTGCTGATCTTCTAGAGTAGTCTGACCTTGGGAAACATACCGTAATCGCCGCCGAGAAGAAACATGCTGTGCCGGGTGACTGGAATCCTCTGAGGTCGGCTGAACAGGCTTACAATCGGCAGAAGATGCTGTGTAAAGCTGCTGGCCTTAAGAGTGAGGCTGATCCATAACATCAAGAAGAATTTCGAGTTGATGAACAAGAGAAGGCCATAATACATCTCCATCACCATTCTCCTCCAGGGCTTATTAATGAAGTGAAGGAAAATATGAGGGGACCTCATTAAAGAGAACATTCAAGGAAAGGATACATCGAGTCTCTTGGATTTAACGTCATAGCATCTATATTCGGACTGAGCATATCCAAAAAAGACACAAGTGCTTGCCTTGAGGAAAATTGATCTCTTAACTGCGCAAGAATATGAACAAAACACGTGCATCCAAACACTCGCGTCTATACTATAGGATGGTGCTGCCCCAGTAATAAGTTCATGAGGTGCCGCCTTCTTCCCTCTCTCTTCTCCCCCCAAAAAAAAAAAGGAGAGAGATGCCCCGTCCTTTCTTTATGCACATTCATATACATATCCATAAACAAAGGTGTACAATCCGGTCCAAATCTACGGTTCTTTAAGTTCATGAACTCTAGGTTTTCTTACTTGCTCTAGTGGCTGGCAAAGGCCAACCGAGAGGGGAGAACGATCAGGAATCGACCGCTTCCGAGCAGACTCGTGGAATTCTTGTAGAATAATTGGATTATCGTAGAATAAGAAGAGCCGGATGAGGAAATTACTTAACTTAAAAAAAGAACGATTCCGCTGCTGCAAGGCGAGAGAGCAACTTGTCTGGTCTTGCGGTGCACTCACTCCCGTTACGAGAATGAAATGACGCCCCTCCCCCCTAGCCGCCTACCTACTCGTGCTCGTAGCTCGATCGGAGGTAAAGAGTGTGGTCCGGCGGAAAAACAGAAGTCGTCCGTATAAAGTTATACGTGAATTGCTCAGTAGTGCTTCGCCACTACCGTAGATGGCGGAAATAGCTTAATGGTAGAGCATAGCCTTGCCAAGGCTGAGGTTGAGGGTTCAAGTCCCTCCTTCCGCTCCCGGCTTCGTCGTTTAGTGGTAAGGAGTGGAGTAGGCGGCGAGTAGAGTGCCCCTTTTAGAGAGAGAGGCGAGCAGAACCTTGGTTGGGTGCTTGAGGCACACTTTTTATAGGTTCTGGAATAAACCTGACTCCGAAAAAGTTGTTTTCACCGTTGCGCGCTAGCGTTTTCCCTTACTAGTAAAGGGGCTGCTAATTGTAGCGCGCAGTGTACTAGTGAATAAGAAAAATTTAGATTACTAATGACGGATAGAGGGACATTTATTGGATGGGCATTTTTCGGTGCCTCGCCCTTGTCTCCTTCGCCGGAGACTGCAAATGATGGGAATCCTATCGATAAAGAAGAGGCATCGCCTCTCGATCCAATCCATCTTCCCTAGCCCCCCCAACACACTCTTGATACGAACTCCCGCCATAGAAAAGAGAGATCAAGTATGGGTTATCTCGATTACCCTTCCCTTGAAGATGAACTGGTCGAGAGAGATGAACCCGCACCACATTTGATAACCTTCGAACTTAAACCAACAAGCACCGGACAAGAAAAGCGCTAACGCGCCCCTTTATCAATCAAGTTGCTCACTCCGTTGCTTGTTCGCCTACCTCCCATATATAGGTGGCAATGATAAGAGCTAGTAAGCATGGTAACTGTATCGCCGGCCGGGGCTGGCGCTCCGCGTTCTATCTAGGTTCCGCCGCTCTTACGTACGCTCCACCTAAAATAGAATAAGGGAAAGCTCCTCAATAGAAGAACCCGTGTGAGTGGGAGGAGATTTAATCATTCATTCATCGGATACGTTTTCTTCCGTGATCCATTTCATGTAAACTCTAATTAGTTATCAAACAAAAGGCCGGCCTACTTTACAAAGGGAAGGTAGTTTCCCGGGAACCTTGCGTACAAAAAATTGAAGTGAACTATTGAAGCTATCGAGAGAGTACAAAATGCTGACGGTGACGAAGGTTGCCGACTTTCGGTGGACGCGGAGCCAACGAGTTCAGTCGAACAGCGTAAGGAGTCTAAGGTTACAGAAGCGTTCGTAAACTTTTATAGGCATAGCATTGCGAGCAAATAGAGCAGAGAGCTTACCGTTTTTTTTCTACGAGAGTCCTTGTTGTAGTCGGTCCTAATCCTAAAGGGATAATCTTGTACTTGCTATATCCCCGCGTCCTTGCACGGCTCGAGTAAATTCCCGCTTTTCCCTTCCTCCTCTCCCCGTTCTACCGTCCAAAAAAGGCCGTATGGAGTATAGCCAAGTGGTAAGGCATCGGTTTTTGGTACCGGCATGCAAAGGTTCGAATCCTTTTACTCCAGATTATGAACACCCGATCGGATCTGTCAAGAACGAGCTGACGACGACAGGGGAAGCGGTTTCCAGCCATAAACCTGAGCCCAGCTTGTAGCAAGCCTGTGACTTGAGCCTACTTTTCTAAGAGAAGAGAGAGAAAGGAAAGACAGACGGAGAAGAGGAAAACACCTATACTCTAATCAAAAGAGTAAACACTCTTTCTAAAAAATCCACTACCCGGCTGCTCTATGTATCAGCACTAGAGACGTCGGTAGTCTCAAATCCGTCTCTTTTCCCACTCTTTATTGGCTCTTTTCGTAAGAAAAGAATAGAGTAGTCAAAGTAATTGCATTTTTCATTGAACCAAGAGTCACTCAGGGCTTTAGTACTACACTATTAAGCTTTTTATAGTCCATTAGAATGTTTTCAATTCTTGAATCCGTACTCTGTACGGAGCAGTAGGCTGGAGTTATAGTCCGTATCCGTACTACTTGCCTGGAGTAGGAAAGAGTGTTCTATCTCTTTTTAGCCAGTCACTGGTAGTGCTAGTTTTCTTTATGGTTCGAAATCAAATAGTGATTTAGGTTTC